CCATAAAATGGATTCACTCTTATGAAGCAACAAGAAAGAGGGAAGAGGATCCAGTATTTTATTCCATGAAGGAAGTATCCTGCAAATCATTGATTTAATTTAGAGTAATAAACTAATAAAACCTTAATCAAAACTACTCAACTAGCCTAAAAATAAAAACCACCCTTCAACGGGTGGGTATACATTTTTTTTTACAAAATTTCTGTAAGTCCGAAGTTGAACTTAATTGAAAAAGTCAAGCAATTCTATTTGCTCACAAGAAATTTGCCCCCCGCCATACTTTCTTTCCCTCTGTTGGTCCACTACCGCGACCGAACCTAAACAAAGGAAGTCCAAAAGATAGACCCGAATAAAGAATAAATAGTAATCTTTGACAAAACAAATAAGAAGAAAAAGGATTCTTACTTCGATACAAGAAAAGAAGAATCGACACAAGAAAAAGGCATTTTTGCCTTTTTCTTGTGCCCAATAGAGGATTAAGAAGACCCTCAATTCCTCCTAAAAGGACTTGCTCCTTTTATTGTTCTCGCCTCTGCCTTGGATCCTCTTCTTTTGCATGAGATAGAAATAAGGAATTCCAGAAATCGAGGCTTTTTTCTAACTTGATCGTAAGAAATCCCAGGATCTAGAAATTCATTTCGTACAATTGAACCTTTTCAAACTGTTTCTTTTTGAGAACCAAAAAAACTTGTGCCAAAATAACAGATGCGAAGAAGAACAAAAGGCCTTGGACGCGCAATGGATCCTGAAGCACTATTTCTGCATCCCCCTGACCAAACCCTCCTACATTAGGATTGCTTGTTAATGGTTGATCAAGCTTGATCGATTCCCCCTCTGAAACTAGAAGTTCTGGCCCGGGAGGTATAATATCAATCACTTGGCGTCCATCCGACGCATCGACTATGGATATTTCATATCCCCCCTTTTCTTTACGTAGTATTTTTTTTACTATACCTGTTGACGTAGCATTATAGACCGTATTGTTACTCTTGCTACCATCAGGATAGATCTGTCCCCTTCCTCGGTTTCCCCCTACATATATGGGATATTTTAAGAAATGAACGTCTTTTTTCGTAGCGGGATCGGGAGAAAGAATAGGAAAGACAATTTCACTATATTTCTTACCGGGAACAGGGCCTATCACAAGAATATTTTTTTTATTGGGACGATAACTCTGAAAAGAGAGATTTCCTATCTTTTCTTTCAACTCAGGAGAAATACGGTCGGGCGGCGCTAATTCGAATCCCTCGGGCAAAATAAGAACAGCACCCACATTCAACCCTCCCTTTTTACCATTAGCAAGAACTTGTTTCAGTTGCATATCATAAGGGATTCGAAGAACTGCTTCAAATACAGTATCAGGAAGCACTGCTTGGGGAACTTCAATATCCACAGGCTTATTAGCTAAATGGCAATTGGCACATACAATTCGTCCAGTTGCTTCCCGCGGGTTTTCATAACCCTGCTGCGCAAAAATGGGATATGCATTTGAAATAGATGTGCAAGTTATTACGTATATCATGATCGATACAGAAATCGATCGAATCATCTGTTCCTTTAACGAAGAAAAAGTATTTCTATTTTCCATGTCCAATCGCGGATCCCGGAATTTCTACAATAAATTAGATAGGTAGCTAAGCTAATCTAGTTCCCTATACACGAGTGAGTCTGTTGTCATTCTACTGCAACAGTTGTACTGGAATGATGAATACCTTGAGCAGGTAGAAATAGAAAGAATTTTGCTAAAAAGGAAAGGAAAAGACTTTCTTTCTAAAGGAAGAAATATGCTAATTTGATTAATATTAGGAAAAATATTAGGAAATCCAATGAGTGAGTTTATGCTTCACTAATTGAATGATAAATGACTACAAGTGAAGGAGATAGACGGTTTAAACAAAAAAAGACCCAAAATTTCAAACACGTGTCTAGAATCACAGGAAAACTACAAACAAAAATGGTAAAAATTAGCTCGTTAGGAGCCCATCCAAGATTGTTGTAGACCCAACGAATTAGTAGTTCCCAACCGCGGGTGGAGTGAAATCCAACAAAAAAATCAGTAACTAAAAGAATAAAAAAAGCTTTTATTGAGTCATTTAAGTTATAGAAAAATTCCTGAACCCAAGAATTCAAAATGACAAGTTCTTCTTTACCCAGAAAAAAAGAACCACTTAGAATAGCCAAACAGATTATATTTGTTGAGAAATGCAAAATGATATGGAGATGATCCTCATTATCTATTTTGGCCAATTGTATTATTTCCTTGTGTATTCCTATAGGAGGTTTTTGTACATGTGTCTTCGGTTTCTCTTTTATCATTTCGTCCAAGAGAAAAAGTTCTTCTAATTCTATGAATCCTTCTAGAATCCTTTTCTCTTGAATATCAGTTAAGAAAGTTTCGGATTGCCTGGTATTCCACCAATTCTTAATCCAAAGTTCCAGACATTTGTTAAAAGAGAAAGAGACTCCCCAGGGCAAAAGTACGATAAATACAAGATATAGGAAGGAAGGCAATGCTTTCTTTTTTTTCATTTTTGATCTGTAAATTGAGTTGTTAATGAATCCGCTTCATTCGCCGACTCTATTTCATTCGCTGAATATATATGATATTTCTTTTCTTTGAAGCAAAAATTCTATAACAAGGTTTGAGACCTTGTGTTTGTATCTATTTCTCTTTTTGTATATGGAATTTAATTGTATTGGGTTCTTTCTTAGATCTAAATGGAGTGAAATAGAGAAATAAAAAAAAAAGGCCTTTCAGATAAAAAAGGAAGAATATTATGCCATATATCTCACTTGGACAAAACAAATTAGAAGCAATTTTCTCTTATCCTCGTTTGTTCCTTCCTTTAGATAAATACTCAAAAATCCCCTTACAATTGCAAAAAATTGCAATTGGTACTCAAAATACTTCAATTGGTACGCGCAAGAAATAGGCCAATTCGGCAGCTTTTTGTTCAATTTCTCGTGGAGTAAAAAACTTCTCATCAGTACGAGTCAAGGGAATGACCCCCTGGCCCCGGATTTCCATATAAAGGATACGACGAGGATAAAGACCCTCTTTAACCTGAATTCTAATTGATTGGATATCCCGCACGAGGAATCGAAGGAAGATGCGACGTTTTATTCCAGGGAATCCCCAACGAAAAATGCACACTATTCCCTCTTTTCTATCGAATCGGTCATAACCACTGCCTACATTCCACAAAATAGTGCACCACAAATAGGAGCTAATGAATAGGCCCGCGATTCCGTAGAAAGACATCACGACCCCCTGTGGAAAAAAAAGAATTTGTTGAGATGGAAGTACCGATATCATATTCTTACCAAGATAACTGGAAGCCCCAACCGCTAAGAATCCTAATGAACCTAGAAAAAGAATACAGGCCCAGAAAAAATTACCTCTTTTTCGAGAACCTTTTAGAAGTTCTATCCATATGTGTTCTGATCGCCAATTCATGTTAGATATGCTAAATCCAGTAGCGGTCAATTGAAATTGAGAGAATAAGCTAAATGATTTTGACTTTACTTTTTTTGATTCTGAAATAGCCTTCAGTAGCGAGTACTCCTGTGAAAAAATTGGTTAGATACATTGACTTTCTATTCAAAAGGAATTCGTGGATCCACTTAAAAAAACTCGTTATACTCGGCTACGCATATGCACGCATTTATGCTCGTAGCCTATATCTGCATCCATAGACGTTTTTCATTTGTGTGTAGAAAGAGCTACATACCCTATCATATTATATTACTTACACAAAAAAATATCTGTATTATGATCCTGGAAATACATTAAGAAAATTTGGCTCCGTCGTTTCTAGACAATCTTATTTTTCTGCACATAAAGAAATAAGGAAGCCATTGCAATTGCCGGAAATACTAAGCCTACTAAAGGCACGAAAATAGAGGGTAAGTTAAAATCTGTCATAGAATATGTGTCTCAATTCAAATTTACTATTTCTATCTATTCGAAATATATCTTAAGATTCTTATGATATAATTAAGTATATCTATTATAAGGAATATTGACTATTGTTTTTTTTAGTTTACAAAATAAAGATTTTGTATAGAATACTATTTTTTTTGGAATACTAAAGTATTCCATATCTATAAAAAAAATGAATAGAATAGCTAATAAGAAAATTGCAAAAAAGGGGAACTAATTAAAAATATTTGATTTTTCTTTTCCCATTCTCATCGCCTTTCTATCCTTCTAATCGAACTTGAAATTGAATTCAAAAGAAAGCTATTGTGAAAATAAAAGAAATATTTCTTTCAGAATACCTTTTAATTTCACTTTAATTTCATTTTAATTTAATATTGAATTTCTCTATCTAGAAGTGGAATAGAATAACCCGGTTGAAGGGCAATGATCATACGTCGGTAATGCATTGTATGTCCCAGAATAGGTCCCATTCTTCTACCCTTTCCGGGTAGTCGATGGCTATTCACAGCTACTACCTTAACACCAAAGAAGAGTTCGACCCAATTCTTTATTTCTGTCTTAGTGAATCCCGATTCGACATTAAAAGTATATTGATTCTTTCCCAATAAACGAAGACTCTTTTCCGTAAATACTGCGTATTTGAGTCCATTATCGTATGATAATACTATATTTTTATTTCTATTTGTTTATTGTATTATACCTTTCTATATTCTAGATATATAGAATAGAAGAATCTCGATTTGTCAAGTCTCATGATCGTATCAAGATCTATTTAAATTAAATTCGGCTCAATCTTTTTTAGAAAAAAGATTGAGCCGAATTTAATTGCAATCAATTAGAAGAATAAAGAAGAATTACTGCATTTCGTAGCTGATTTTTTCTCTTTCTATTTTGCTTTTATTTTATTTAGAACTTCTTTATATCTAGTTTTATCTACTTATCTATGGTATCCACCGGCTCGAACTCAAATTTGATCGCCTTCCATACTTCACAAGCTGCGGCTAGTTCAGGACTCCATTTGCAAGCTGCTTTGATAATTTCATTACCTTCACGAGCAAGATCACGCCCTTCGTTACGAGCTTGTACACAGGCTTCTAAAGCCACACGATTAGCTGCTGCACCAGGTGCATTCCCCCAAGGATGTCCTAAAGTTCCTCCACCAAATTGTAATACGGAATCGTCTCCAAAGATTTCGGTCAGAGCTGGCATATGCCAAACATGAATACCCCCTGAAGCCACCGGTATAACACCTGGCATGGATACCCAGTCCTGAGTGAAAAAGATACCACGAGAACGATCTTTTTCAATAAAATCATCGCGCAATAAATCAACAAAACCTAAAGTTATTTCGCGTTCCCCTTCTAACTTACCTACTACTGTACCGGAGTGGATATGATCTCCCCCCGACATACGCAATGCTTTAGCTAATACACGGAAATGAATACCATGATTCTTCTGTCTATCAATAACTGCATGCATTGCTCGGTGAATGTGAAGAAGTAGGCCGTTGTCGCGGCAATAATGAGACAAAGTAGTATTTGCAGTGAATCCTCCAGTTAAGTAGTCATGCATTACAATAGGAACCCCTAATTCCCTTGCAAATGCAGCTCTCTTAATCATTTCTTCGCATGTACCTGCAGTCGCATTCAAGTAATGCCCCTTGATTTCGCCGGTTTCGGCTTGTGATTTATAAATTGCTTCAGCACAAAAGACAAAACGGTCTCTCCAGCGCATAAATGGTTGTGAGTTTACGTTTTCATCATCTTTGGTAAAATCAAGTCCACCGCGTAGACACTCATAACACGCTCTACCGTAATTTTTTGCGGATAATCCCAATTTTGGTTTAATAGTACATCCCAATAAAGGACGACCATACTTGTTCAACTTATCCCTTTCAACTTGGATACCGTGAGGCGGACCCTGGAAAGTTTTTGAATAAGTAGGGGGAATTCGTAGATCCTCCAAACGTAGAGCGCGTAGGGCTTTGAAACCAAATACGTTACCCACAATGGAAGTAAACATGTTAGTAACAGAACCCTCTTCAAATAGGTCTAATGGATAAGCTATATAACAGATATATTGATCTGGCTCCCCAGGAACGGGCTCGATGTGATAGCATCGTCCTTTGTAACGATCAAGACTGGTAAGTCCATCAGTCCAAACAGTTGTCCATGTACCAGTAGAAGATTCCGCAGCTACTGCAGCCCCTGCTTCTTCAGGCGGAACCCCGGGCTGAGGAGTTACTCGGAATGCTGCCAAGATATCAGTATCCTTGGTTTCGTACTCCGGGGTGTAGTAAGTCAATTTATAATCCTTAACCCCAGCTTTAAATCCAACACTTGCTTTAGTTTCTGTTTGTGGTGACATAAGTCCCTCCCTACAACTCTTGAATTAAGAATTCTCACAACGACAGGGTCTACTCGATATGGATTAGGCGTAAATGAAACCTTTACAAAAATCTAAAAAAAAACATATTCAATTAATATCAATTCATTAAATAATAAAAAAAGGAGTATGCTTAAGTTAATGAATATGTTTCATTCATATATAATGCGTACACCCTGTGTACGTTCTATCCTATAGGAATTCTACTATAGGAATTCGATAGAAATTGAGTTGTTGTTATGGTAAGTTAACACGGTTCGTTATTAAACCATGGATTTGATTCACCAAATCCATCATTATTGTATACTCTTTGATAGATATAGCGCAACCCAAACCAATCCCTAATCCTTATTTTACAATTTTTAAAGTTCTTAATAGGCCCCTTTGATATTTTGAATCTAAATACCTAAATACTAAGAAAATTGTCTGTTGACAGCAATCTATGCTTCACAGTAGTATATATTTTGTATATCGAAGTCCTAGATAGGAAGGTAGAGTAGGCACAGATCCTTCACAAAAGGCAAAATTTATATGAAAAAAAGATTGATTGAACTTTCCAACGGACTCATTCCATAAGTAAACAATTGAATGGGATTCGCTTGGGCAACGAAATCAAGTGCTAGTCCCCTTTTCTTTTTTATTGAATTAACTAATTCATTTCCTTTTGAGTTTTGGATTTTTGGATATTTTTTTGATTTGATTTGGCATTATTCAACAAAAAAAAAAGAAAAATTTCGAAAAATTCCTTTTTTTTTGAAAATTATGTGATAATTATGAGAACCAATCCTACTACTTCGCGTCTCGGGGTTTCCACAATTGAAGAAAAAAGCGCAGGGCGTATTGATCAAATTATTGGACCCGTGCTGGATATCACTTTTCCCCCGGGCAAGTTGCCTTATATTTATAATGCTTTGATAGTCAAGAGTCGAGACACTGCCGATAAGCAAATTAATGTGACTTGTGAGGTACAACAATTATTAGGAAATAATCGAGTTAGAGCTGTAGCTATGAGTGCTACAGACGGGTTGATGAGAGGAATGGAAGTGATTGACACGGGAGCTCCTCTCAGTGTTCCAGTCGGCGGAACTACTCTCGGACGAATTTTTAACGTTCTTGGGGAGCCTATTGACAATTTGGGTCCTGTAGATACTAGTGCAACATTCCCTATTCATAGATCTGCGCCTGCCTTTATCGAGTTAGATACGAAATTATCTATCTTTGAAACGGGTATTAAGGTAGTCGATCTTTTAGCTCCTTATCGACGTGGAGGAAAAATCGGACTATTTGGGGGGGCAGGAGTAGGTAAAACAGTACTCATCATGGAATTAATCAATAACATTGCTAAAGCTCATGGAGGTGTATCCGTATTTGGCGGAGTAGGGGAACGAACTCGTGAAGGAAATGATCTTTATATGGAAATGAAAGAATCCGGAGTAATTAATGAAAAAAATATTGAGGAATCAAAGGTAGCTCTAGTATATGGCCAAATGAATGAACCACCGGGAGCTCGTATGAGAGTTGGTTTAACTGCCCTAACTATGGCAGAATATTTCCGAGATGTTAATAAGCAAGACGTGCTTTTATTCATAGATAATATCTTTCGTTTTGTTCAAGCAGGATCGGAAGTATCTGCCTTATTAGGCAGAATGCCCTCCGCAGTGGGTTATCAACCTACCCTTAGTACAGAAATGGGTTCTTTGCAAGAAAGAATTGCTTCTACCAAAAAGGGATCCATAACTTCGATCCAAGCAGTTTATGTACCTGCGGACGATTTGACCGACCCTGCTCCTGCCACAACATTTGCACATTTGGACGCTACTACCGTACTTTCCAGAGGATTGGCTTCCAAGGGTATTTATCCCGCAGTCGATCCTTTAGATTCAACCTCAACTATGTTACAGCCTCGGATCGTTGGCAACGAACATTATGAAACTGCGCAAAGAGTTAAGGAAACTTTACAACGTTACAAAGAACTTCAGGACATTATCGCAATTCTTGGGTTGGACGAATTATCGGAAGAGGATCGTTTAACTGTAGCAAGAGCACGAAAAATCGAGCGGTTCTTATCACAACCGTTCTTTGTGGCAGAAGTTTTTACCGGTTCCCCAGGAAAGTATGTTGGTCTTGCAGAAACAATTAGGGGATTTCAACTAATCCTTTCCGGAGAATTAGACAGCCTACCCGAACAGGCTTTTTATTTGGTGGGGAACATCGATGAAGCTAGCACGAAAGCTATAAACTTAGAAGAGGAGAGCAAATCGAAGAAATGAAATTAAATCTTTATGTACTGACTCCTAAACGAATTATTTGGGATTGTGAAGTGAAAGAAATCATTTTAGCTACTAATAGTGGCCAAATTGGTGTATTACCAAACCACGCCCCCATTAACACAGCTGTAGATATGGGTCCTTTGAGAATACGCCTCCTCGAGGACCAATGGTTAACGGCGGTTCTGTGGAGTGGTTTTGCGAGAATAGTTAATAATGAGATCATCATTTTAGGAAATGATGCAGAACTGGGTAGTGACATTGATCCAGAAGAAGCTCAACAGGCACTTGAAATAGCCGAAGCTAACTTGAGTAGAGCTGAGGGTACGAAAGAGTTGGTTGAAGCGAAGCTAGCTCTCAGACGAGCTAGGATACGAGTCGAGGCTGTCAATTGGATTCCCCCATCCAATTGAAGACAATCCAAAGGTTTCGTTGCGTTGATACAAGGAAAAAGGAAAGAAGGGTAGAAAAAGTTATTAGATAGCGAAACGAAGTAAGTCCAATGCTATCTAGTAATTTTTCTACCTACCTACCTACTATTGGATTTGAACCAATGACTCCCGCCGTATGAAAGCAATACTCTAACCACTGAGTTAAGTAGGCAACTTATCACTACAAAAGAAACCCCATTACTTGGATCGATTATAGATCGAATCCTTTTTATAAGCAATACCGCTATGTTTATGTTATTTATTCGTATCTTTATGTTATTGTTATCGTATGTTTATGTTATTGTTATTATGTTTATGTTATTGTTAACCCAATCCCAATATAGTAAACAGATCAAAGGAATAGCCTCTGGCATTACAGAATATTCATCTTGACAAGAAATTATCTATATGTTAAGATATCTCTGACAAGGGCTATAGCTCAGTTCGGTAGAGCAACTCGCTTACACGTGCGCCAATGCTTTTCAAGGGAACTTATTATGCAATGAACATAATTGAACTTATTGCAAAATCAATGTCTTACTTCATGGATTCGAAAGAATAGGAGAACAGTAGCCTGACAAACAGTCGATTCAGTCCGATTCAGGTGCCAATTCAGGTGCTTAATCAAATAGAACCCCGATTGATTTCCTAATTGATAAGGTAAATATCCAACCCACTCAATGCTAGGCGTAATGAGGATAAGGGCCTCCAAAAAACTTCTTTTCGTTCTATGAACTTTAAGGTGTATGAAGTCTCATAGTAAACTCTTGCAGCGGAACGATAGAGACTCCATTTCACTTAGGTTGATTTAATTTAGGCCGGAGGCAGACCTAAGTCAAGGTAATCCTCCTTTGAAACACTTTGGTATTGCTCCTAGATAGATCATAAGACAAATAATCAATCAGAGCACAGGGAGCCATCTTATTATCTTTCCCTAAAGAAAAACTATGGCGGATTAACTGATCTTTACATCAGTTGATGAAAGAGCCCAATGCAGAAAAATAAAAATGCATGTTGGGTCTTTGAAACAGTTCGAATCATTTCGATAATAATCCGTTTGATCTGTTTTACCGAGAAGGTCTACGGTTCGAATCCGTATAGCCCTAATATATACGTCTTTTTTTTTTCATTTTAGGATGGATATCTTATGTTTCCTTTAGTATAGTTTTATTTTCCTTATTTAGTACTTGTTTATGTACTCGACGGTCGATTGCGCCATAGAATAGAGATAAAAGCATTACCATAGGCTCATTCATCGAAAATCATAGAGATAGGAAAAGAAAAAAGAATTTTGATAAAAAAAATAGAAGGAAGGATCCCTTAACAGATTTGAATTCCATCCTCCTTCAAATAGGATATGCTCTAAGTCCCTATACTTTCCTATAATGACTGCAACGATTTTCTCCATTTTGTGAATTCCTATTTTGTTTGAAGTATATTACTATATATACATTATCCAAACTATATATACATTATCCAAATATACATTATCTAAATCGATCCACTTTAAATAAAATCGAAAGAAAAAAAAAGAAAGAGTAAATAATAAAACTGGATATTCTGTTTCATAATTCTGAAATAGAGTTCTTTTTTTTTAGTATTACTTCTCATTATCATTAGGATGCATACATTAGTCATCCCATTTTAATTAGGTTCTAATCTAATTAGTAGTTAAGTATTTTCTTTTTTATTTAATAGTCTCTGACTATCATTAAATAAAGGGTGGAGCAATTATTTTTTTCTAGATATTTTGAAGAAAGCGAGACAAAGTGAAGCAAAAGGCTTTGTATAAGAATTAGGTCTATATCATATCTAAATAGAAGAGAAATCCAAAAAAATGGAGTGGGGATTCCATTGGATGAATCCTTAAGGAAAGACATGTTACAAAAGAAAAAAAGGCTAAAGTAAGCCACTTTTTGCCTTTGGTTTGAGCAAAATAGATTCTTGTTTAACCGAAGAAAAGAGAGAAGTTCTGGATAAATTGACAATGTCATGTCAACTTGAATTGACTAATTCAGTTCCGCCTATTCCACATTAATGGGAGTATATTTATGTTTCTGCTTCACGAATATGATATTTTTTGGACATTTCTAATAATAGCAAGCCTTATTCCTATTTTAGTATTTTGGATTTCAGGACTTTTAGCCCCGGTTAGTGAAGGACCAGAGAAGCTTTCTAGTTATGAATCGGGTATAGAACCCATGGGGGGGGCTTGGTTACAATTCCGAATACGCTATTACATGTTTGCGCTAGTTTTTGTTGTTTTTGATGTGGAAACGGTCTTTCTCTACCCTTGGGCGATGAGTTTCGACATATTGGGTGTATCCGTTTTTATCGAAGCTTTCATTTTTGTGCTTATCCTAGTTGTTGGTTTAGTTTATGCATGGCGAAAAGGAGCCTTGGAATGGTCTTAACTGAATATTCAGACAAAAAAAAAAAAAAAGAAGGAAAAGATTCGATTGAGACAATTATGAGTTTGATTGAGTTTCCGTTACTCGACCAAACAAGTTCCAATTCTGTTATTTCAACTACACCAAACGATCTTTCGAATTGGTCAAGACTCTCCAGTTTATGGCCCCTTCTATATGGTACCAGTTGTTGTTTCATTGAATTTGCTTCATTAATAGGCTCACGATTCGACTTTGATCGTTATGGATTGGTACCAAGATCAAGTCCTAGGCAAGCGGACCTAATTTTAACAGCTGGTACGGTAACAATGAAAATGGCTCCATCTTTAGTGCGATTATATGAGCAAATGCCTGAACCGAAATACGTCATTGCTATGGGAGCCTGTACTATTACGGGGGGGATGTTCAGTACGGATTCCTATAGTACTGTTCGAGGAGTTGATAAGTTAATTCCTGTGGATGTCTACCTGCCGGGTTGCCCACCTAAACCAGAGGCTGTTATAGATGCCCTAACAAAACTTCGTAAGAAGATATCGCGAGAAATAGTTGAGGATCGAACTCTATGTCAAAGTCAAAAGAAAAATCGATCTTTTACTACCCGTCACAAGCTTTATGTTCGGCGCAGTACTCACACAGGAACTTACGAACAAGAATTGCTCTATCAATCACCATCTACTTTAGATATATCTTCAGAAGATATATCTTCTGAAACTTTTTTCAAATCCAAAAGTCCAGTATCTTCCTACAAATTAGTGAATTAGGAGGGGTTCTTTTGTGCAGAAAAAGAAAGAGCAGTGCAATCTTTCAAACTTGCATTTGAAATGTGAAATATTTACACAAAGGGGGAGAGATCAAGACAATGCAACAGGGTTGGTTATCTAATTGGCTAGTCAAACATGAGGTGGTTCATAGATCTTTGGGCTTCGATCACCGAGGAATAGAGACTTTACAAATAAAAGCGGGGGATTGGGATTCCATTGCTGTCATTTTATATGTATATGGTTACAATTATTTACGTTCCCAATGTGCTTATGACGTAGCACCCGGTGGATCTTTAGCTAGCGTGTATCATCTTACGAGAATACAGTATGGTATAGATAACCCAGAAGAAGTATGCATAAAAGTCTTTGCCCAAAAGGATAATCCTAGAATCCCATCTGTCTTCTGGGTTTGGAGAAGTGCTGATTTTCAAGAACGCGAATCTTATGATATGGTGGGAATTTCTTATGATAATCATCCACGTCTTAAACGTATCTTAATGCCTGAAAGTTGGATAGGCTGGCCCTTACGTAAGGACTATATAACCCCCAATTTCTATGAAATACAAGATGCTCATTGAATGATAATAAATTCATGTTCACTTATACAACACAACTCCAGATTTTATTCAAGTCAAGGAGTATTTTTACGTTCTGTTCCTAGACGAAACGAAATACTTATAATATTCTAATTAATTCCTATTATATTATACAAAAAGGTCCAGATAGACTGAACAAAAAGGGCTTCATTTCGATTTTCCAATTTGGAAAATCACATATTCGTTTCCTTCGTATGAACAGAAAAATACAATGACTCAAAGAAGTTCCTACCACGAACTTTGTACCGCGCGTATTACTTAGAACAACTAGGAAAGTTAGAACAACTAGGAAAGTAGGATAAGCAAGAATAAAAAAACATTCTTCGGAATAGCGGCATACAAAATTAATAAGAAATGCAAAAATGAAGAAAAGGGCACCTAATCTCCCCTCTTTCTATATCTATACCATAAAGAAAAGAACCAGAGATTTTAAGCCTTTTCTAAAAAGAAAAAAGAAGTGTTTAGAGATTTATCTACTTACGCTATACTATGCTATATTAATGAATATGTACCCCAATCCATCTCAAGATATTTGTATCAATATCTATTCGGTAGATCCTTTTTTTTCTGTGCCAGGAACCAGATTTGAACTGGTGACACGAGGATTTTCAGTCCTCTGCTCTACCAACTGAGCTATCCTGACCCTTTCTTGTGCATCATCCTAGTAGAGTATTTGCATCTATGTCAATTAAAGGGACTAAAAAATCGAATTAATAATCGAGATTCCTTGCCGCTACTCTAATAAAAAGGAAATCATCTATTTAATGAATAGCATAAGATTCATTGAGTTCTCGTCGCACTCCTTTGTGAAAGAGTAGAATGAGAAAGCTAATGAATCTTAAACCCATTGATAAAAGAAAAAAAGGATAACTACTATGGTTAGGGAATAAGGTTAGGGAATAAAAGAAGGTTTGGGGATAGAGGGACTTGAACCCTCACGACTTATAAAGTCGACGGATTTTCCTTTTACTAGAAATTTCATTGTTGTCAGTATTGACATGTAGAATGGGACTCTCTCTTTATCCTCGTTCGATTAATCCACTTTTTAAAAGTAAAGATCTCGAAAACAATGAATTGAAGGATTTGATTACTCAATATTCGATTGGAATGGATTCACAATAATTCTAAAAAAATTCAGAATTTTCTATTTCATAATCATTCCAAATTTCATTCTAAAAAAAATCAAATAAAGAACCTATATTATGATATGGGTTCCGTGATTAATCGTTTGCTATGTCAGTATCTATACGTGTGTATTATATGTATAAAGCCCTTCTTTCTCTAATTTCGAGGGAGTTCCACTACCAACACAACGTAATTACTTCGATTCGTTAGAACAACTTCCATTGAGTCTCTGCACCTATCCTTTTCTTTTGGGTTCTAGTTTGAGAACCACTTGTTTTTTCAAAAAAGGGATTTGGCTCAGGATTGCCCATTTTTCATTCCAGGGTTTCTCTGAATTTGGAAGTTAACACTTAGCAGGTTTCCATACCAAGGCTCAATACAATCAAGTCCGTAGCGTCTACCGATTTCGCCATATCCCCATTTTCCTTTTCTTTGAAACCAGGATTCCTTGTATAATTTCATCCATCTCTTAGTTTTTTTTGAATCATTGAATTCATTATTCGATGGAGTCTAGCAGCTCATCTCTATTTGAGAGACCCCGCTCGCTTATTGCGATTCAGAATTGAATTGATTCTATCGTTGATATATTTGCAATTCAATCGGAATGAATATATCCAAAAGTTTTTCTCTCTCCCACCTCCCCCCTGCCCTTTTTTAGAGCATTCCAAATCATACTATAACGTTTGATATTCATTCTTTTTTTCTCTAATCTGAATTCTAAATTTTATTTGCTATGATTCTTTCTTCTCCTTAGTGAAGTATTTATCCTTAAATAAAAAAAACAAAAAATCTCAAATCAAAAATGTATATAACGATCGAATGAAAATGCCAAGAGATTCGCATTTTCTCTTTATTATATTATTCATATATACTCTTCTTTATATATGCATTAGATTATTCGTCTGAGCCATATCAAATTGAAAATATCTGAAATCAAATTCAATATAGAATTTGGAATGGATTCTATTAGAAAAATCCATTTGCGAATTAGAGAAATAAAAAGAAAGTTCAATAAATTCTAGAATCCTATTTAAGAATATCATTTAGTTAAGCATATCAAGCTAACTTTATCTTTTTGGAATTCTAGTATTTTTTTTTCTAATTCTAAGTAGAACTTCCAATTTCGAACTAGTTAATAACTAAGATTAATAATTAAGATCTGACATTTTACAGATTCCCTATATATATTTCTATTTGTTACACTATTTCTGTTATGTAAGCCCACTTAGCTCAGAGGTTAGAGCATCGCATTTGTAATGCGAGGGTCATCGGTTCAAATCCGATAGTCGGCTTTTTTCTCTATCAATGTTCCATGAACAAGAATTTCTCTTTTTCTCCGAATTAAATGGGAAATCCAGGGTCTATTATGTCGTTCTACCTTACAATTTTGCTAGATACAAAGCATAAAAATAAATAATATATATACAAAAAAAAAATCCGGATGTTGATGAAATTCCATTTTTTGTGGTACTTTTAGTAGATTTTACTCTGTTTATCTTTTAGTTTAATTTAGTTTGAATTTCGATGTATTCTGTAATGTAAATAGAATGAAATTTATTGTGTAAAATGAAATTTCAATAAAATAATAAAAAAGGAGTCTTCATGTCCCGTTATCGAGGGCCTCGTTTAAAAAAAATACGCCGTCTGGGAGCTTTACCAGGACTCACTAGAAAAACGCCTAAATCCGGAAGTAATCAGAAAAAGAAATTCCATTCTGGGAAAAAAGAGCAATATCGTATTCGTCTTCAAGAAAAACAGAAATTGCGTTTTCATTATGGTCTGACAGAACGCCAATTACTTAGATATGTACATATCGCCGGAAAAGCAAAAAGATCCACGGGCCAGGTTTTACTACAATTACTTGAAATGCGTTTGGATAATATCCTTTTTCGATTGGGTATGGCTTCAACCATTCCTGGGGCCCGGCAATTAGTTAACCATAGACATATTTTAGTTAATGGTCGTATAGTCGATATACCAAGTTTTCGTTGCAAACCCCGAGATATTATTACTACGAAGGATAACCAACGATCAAAACGTCTGGTTCAAAATTCTATTGCTTCATCCGATCCGGGCAAATTGCCAAAGCATTTGACGGTTGACACATTGCAATATAAAGGACTAGTAAAAAAAATTCTAGATAGGAAGTGGGTCGGTCTCAAAGTAAATGAGTTGTTAGTTGTAGAATATTACTCTCGCCAGACTTGAACTTAACGAAAAAAGGAAAGGTTCATAGAATTTTTTTCCCCTTCCCCTTTCCCCTAACTAAATCAACCTAAGGCTCTTAATTCGTATTTTCCCGTTCACCTAGCAGAAATAGATTAACCCTAGGATCCTTTTTTCTTTTTTGTTATTTCCTTGATGTGTATTTTACATACCGCAGCACAGTAATTTGCTATAGAGAATTTCTATTAAATAAGGGTATTATTGCTGGAAGCAAATTGTTATTTAATTTGATACATTGTGATCGCTAACATTGATGAATTAATAGAAACGGAAAGAGAGGGATTCGAACCCTCGGTAAACAAAAGTCTACATAGCAGTTCCAATGCTACGCCTTGAACCGCTCGGCCATCTCTCCTCTATAATCTTATTATGGAAAATAAACTGAGTGAATAGCGAGTTTTCGTATTCCTGCAGTACAGGTACAGCCACAACAGCTCGGGGATTCCATAGCTCTATGGGAAAAATTCCTTTTCATCTAAGTGGAAGGATCCTGTATTTTTTTTTTTTTTTTACTAGGAATTCTGCTCCCTCGAAAAGTTTTTCTTTGGGGAAAACCAAAATAAAAAGAGAATAGAAGACTTCCTCTTATGGAATAAGAAAATTAAGGAACCCTAGAATTCTAGTTGCATAAGGTACGTTACGCCATACAATCTAAATATAAAAAAGGGTATGGGGCAATTAATGACTTTGAAAACGCGAAATAGCTGATGAGAGAAGTTATTGTTGAGAAATAGGAAAGTGGAATAAAATCCAGTCTTAGTCAAATATTTCATATCTCTTCTTGTCCAAACAGAAGGAAAAGGGCACAATTTGAGCTGAGCGGAAAATCCATACCTCTCTTATCCATTTAGAGCATATGGATCGATTTATAAGAATCGAATGTTTTGTTTTTATGTTATTTTGTGATAGAATGAAAAGAATTCTATATAGAATGGGTTGGGAATTATGCCTAGGTCCCGTATAAATGGAAATTTCATTGATAAGACTTCCTCGATTGTAGCCAATATTTTATTGCAAATAATTCCGACAACCTCCGGGGAAAAAAGGGCATTTACTTATTATAGAGATGGTGCGATTTGACTCTTTTTTTTTTCTTTTTTTTAGCCCTACCTACATTTCATTCTTACGAGAAAGAGAGGGGGTTCGCATAGAGAGAACAAAATTAGTAAAGGAAACCCACGCTTGGGGAAGGTGAGGTGAACTAACAATTCCTTCTGTCGTGTATCCTCGATTGATGTGGCCTCAGATGCTTCAATTGTAGATTTGAGTATTGAGCGAAAGGTTACACCTACAGGATAGGTTCTGTATTACAGGCCAATCCGACTCTACTAGTACCAATAGGCAGCATAGGGGAGAAAAGCACTACACCTCGAAATAGGAATCAACAAAAGAAAAACTTTGTTAGAAATTAGCCCTTTCCTGATTGGTATCAGGGTTGGGAAGAATGGTTAGGATAACAAACAACCATCAGGTTTGTACTTTGGATACCCTTATAACCATCAAAGGTTGTTGAAGTGGCTAATTCCTCTAAATAGGAGGCGTTGAGAACAAAGAAATTCTTGGAGCTATCATTTTCCTCTAGCATTAATAGAATTCATTGGTGTTAAGAAAAACCTCTTGGGGGAAGGTTGGCTAGAGATTTCTTGGAAAAATACCAGCCCCCTTCGGGCCATAATGAGATGGGACTAATTCTATTTTTATTCTATAGATTTTTCGCTTAGTACTATGTACAGAAGGGAGAAGCCATATGAGAGTACAGAAGGGAGAAGCCGTATGAGATGAAAACCTCATGTACGGTTTTGGAACGGAGATTTTTTGAATAGAATGAACGACCGTAACGGATGTTAGCTCAATCCGAAGGAAATTATGCGGAAGCTTTGCAGAATTATTATGAAGCTACGCGACTAGAAATTGATCCCTATGATCGAAGTTATATACTATATAACATAGGCCTTATACACACAAGCAATGGAGAGCATACAAAGGCTTTGGAATATTATTTCCGGGCGCTAGAACGAAACCCCTTCTTACCGCAAGCTTTTAATAATATGGCCGTGATCTGTCATTACGTGCGACTATCTCCACTATAGAAAGAAGAAAAAAAAGAAAGGAGGAAATTTTCGAGTATTTACTAGAAAAAGGGCTTTCTACATAGGGATCGTCAAAACAACGATTTTATACCCTATCAGCTGTAGGAAGGAAGGACACTTCACGAGAATCAAAATAGGAAGAAAGTACAGCCTATACTACTATATCTATGGATAAAGCTGAAATTGATAGAGAAAACACCGTAAAGATCAATTAGTGAGCGACTGGGTCGATACAACTAAAAAAAAACTGCTTCATTATACCACGATATGGGACAAAATTTAGGAATCCGCTTATGTAATAAAGCCGATCCACTAAGGGATTAAGCAGCGGTGTAGTATCAGATCCCAAAGATAGTAAGTTCTTTTTTCTTTCTTATGGGATATGGGAAAAAGTCTTTTTCGAGGATTCTATAGAAATTTCATATATGAAAGAAACGAAACCGAGATAGTTACCTTTCAGAAATTTCGAACGAAGGATATAGGTCTATCTATGCTTCATTCTTCTGAAGGTGGGAGAAAAGATCAAACTGATTTTTGATCAAAATTAGGGTTTGAAACTTAGGTAATTAACTTCTTCTGCTTAACCCAAGAAGAAATGGGATTGATTTTTGAGAAATCAAATTCAGGGGAAATTCAGATAGCAATTTATGAGCCGTATGAGGTAGGAAACTCTCAAGTACGGTTCTAGGGGAAGGAGCTGCCTATTCCGACCGAGGAGAACAGGCCATTCTACAGGGCGATTCGGAAATTGCGGAAGCTTGGTTTGATCAAGCTGCTGAGTATTGGAAACAAGCTATAGCGCTTACTCCGGGAAATTATATTGAAGCACAAAACTGGTTGAAGATTACGAAGCGCTTTGAATTTGAATAAGACCACTCTCCATTTTCATAAAATGGGTGGTTTGGTTGTTGATCCATTAATCAAATAATTTAGGTAAGAAGATCAAATCCAGAATTTCACTATATCCCTTTCTTCTACCTTCGATTTTATATCATATTTCATAAGGATAAACAATAGGGATAGGCTCTGGAACAGAAGTAATAAAGCACATAAAAGGTGGCAATCTAAATATTCCTACCTAATATATCAGGACGGTCTTTTTAATAATTCTAATGAGTTATCTTGGAATTTGGAATCGCATAAAAAAATCTATATTATGCTCACTCAAGGAAAGTGGATGTAGATAGGGGCTTATATCCTCAAAAAAAAATACACTAGCTTCTTAAATGAAAACGTAAAAAAAAGATTTTTTTATTACGTCTGGAAATAATTTTCCAGAAGAACCAATGTCCGTTAGGCACCTAATCCTTATGTCATAATAGATCCGAACACTTGCCTCGGATTGACTTCAATATATAATTGTTCCAGTGAATAACTAAAAAAAAAAATAGAAGGACGGTAGATAGTAAAGAAAAGGACTAATCAGAATATCTATCTTTCAAAGATTCAATAAAAAGACAGTTGGCGGGTCTCTTTGTATGTCTTGTCCGGAAAGAGGAGGACTTAATGATTATTCGTTCGCCGGAACCAGAAGTTAAAATTGTTGTGGATAGGGATCCTGTAAAAACATCTTTTGAGGAATGGGCCAGACCCGGGCATTTCTCAAGAACAATAGCTAAGGGTCCTGATACTACCACTTGGATCTGGAACCTACATGCTGATGCTCACGATTTCGATAGTCATACCGGTGATTTGGAGGAGATCTCCCGAAAAGTCTTTAGTGCTCACTTCGGTCAACTCTCCATTATCTTTCTTTGGTTGAGTGGCA